AAATAATACAATATTGCGGAGTTGAAGGGAAATATCCAAACAAATGTCTTATTCTTTTCAATAATCCATATCTGTAGCAATGAAATACTGTTGCTTGTTCCTTCCCAAAATTGAATATGATTTATTACAAATATCTATAATATGCCTTCTCTATAATAAAGGTCTATAAAGGACCAGAAATACCTTGCTTACGAATCATTGGAAAGTGCATTAACATAAATACAGCAGTAAGAAGGGGTAATACAAATGTGTGTAAACTATAAAAACGAGTCAAAGTTGATTGACCCACACTAGCACTTCCACGTAATAACTCGACTAAGGGTGATCCTATTACAGGAATCGCGTCCGGTACGCCTGTCACAATTTTGACTGCCCAATAACCGATTTGGTCCCAAGGTAAAGAATAACCGGTTACACCAAAAGATGCGGTCAATACACCCAGAACCACACCCGTAACCCAAGTTAATTCGCGGGGTTTTTTAAACCCACCGGTGAGATACACACGAAATACGTGCAGGATCATCATTAGAACCATCATACTTGCCGACCATCGATGAACTGATCGAATTAACCAACCAAAGTTGGCTTCAGTCATTATGTATTGAACTGAGGCAAAGGCCTCGGTAACGGTCGGACGATAGTAAAAAGTCATGGCAAACCCTGTGGCTACTTGTACTAAAAAACAAGTAAGTGTAATCCCTCCTAGACAATAAAATATGTTGACATGAGGAGGAACATATTTACTAGTTATATCATCTGCAATCGCCTGAATCTCGAGACGCTCTTCGAACCAATCATATACTTTATTGAGATAGGTAAATCAAGGGAACTCCCCCTCTGAGAACTGTATATGAGAATTTCATCTCGTACAGCTCAAGCATAAACACCCAAATACAGGTTGCAACGAATATTTACTAGAAAGTTTTCCTTTTCTTATTATTCTAAGTCTCCAGATTAAATCTTCTCTGAAGATATGAGGAGAAACCCGCAAGCTACTCTTTGTGATGATAATGCTAAAAAATCAAGTTAGCTCATTCGTCTTTATGTTAATAGTTGCGGGCCTCTTGAATCTTCTTTTACCTATTTTTCTTTTTTTGAGTTTTATTGTTTTTATTTGTTTGCATTTTTTATTATTGATAGGAATTCTCTTGTTGAGACCCTATGAATCGGTCGAAACCTCAGATTCATACTAGAACCCCGATGATTGAATAAAGCCCCCAAGCTAAGTCCAAAAGTTCTCTGAGTAAGAACCGTTTGATCATCACTTATTCAATGAAATAGATAAAAGGACTAAAAATTCGGAGAAATGAGACCATTGGGCAAAAAAAATAAACAGAATTTTTTAGGAAGAAAAACCCTTCGATTTATAATTAATATGATGAAATTAATTATTTCATTAGAACTAAAAAAAAATCTTTGAATTTGTTTTTGAATCCAGTCGCGAGGTCTGAATAGTAGGTATGAATCATAGTTCAAATATTTCTTGATCCATTATATTACGTGCTCCAGATACAAAAATGAATATCCGACAAAGCAGAACCCATCTTTCTCAAGATGACAGATCTTTTCTCTGTACTATTGATAGGATCAATTATAACAAGTCACACACTCATATTCCGGAAATACAGAAACAAAGGAATTCCACGATCGAACTTCCAGAATGGCCCAGAAATCAGAATCTTAAGTGATTCATTTTGGATTCAAAATCCAACGACTTCGTGATTTTCTTTTTATAGACCTAATTCATCGAAATTTCATCCAGTAAAACGGATGAATTATAAATCTCGAGAATAATAGATAAGAATACTGCAAATAGTGCCATTGCAACTCCCATCAAAGGGGTAGTCCCCCAACCAGGAGCTACTTTTCCATATTCCGAATTTAATGGTTTCAATAAATTCCCCAGACTAGTTCCTTTTGGACGAGATTTAGAACTACCCTCAACGGTTTGTGTAGCCATAAATCCTATTGCATTAGTTGAGATCGGTTGACTTTGTATACCATTCCGTTGTAAATAAACGATCTTATCATAGATCCATTGTGGTCTTGAAATTTTATTATAATAATGGAAACAGCAACCCTAGTCGCCATCTTTATATCTGGTTTACTTGTAAGTTTTACCGGGTACGCCTTATATACCGCTTTTGGGCAACCCTCTCAACAACTAAGAGATCCATTCGAGGAACACGGAGACTAGTTGAAGTAAAGTAATGAGCCTACCATATTGGTAGGCTCATTACTTTACTTCAATTTAGATAATGTAAGATAATCAAAAATCATTTTTTAGTCGGAACCTTAGGTGGCTCTCGAAAAAATATAGCGAAAAAAATAATTCCTAGAGTCGAGACTAAGAGGAATGTATAAACCAATGCTTCCATAAATTCGATCGTGGTTTACAATTATAGCTTCCACACCTGCTCATTTGGGAACATCTCCCCGATTAAGTTAAGAAAGGACAAGAATCAAAGAAAGGTCGGCGATTCAAATCAAGATTTCTTTG